GAGGTCAAATTAAGATTGCTGTTCAAGTATTTCAGTGTAATTTTCAACGGAACAAATAACAAGAATGGAATCACGCTCTGTAGGATTTGAACCTACGACATCGGGTTTTGGAGACCCACGTTCTACCGAACTGAACTAAGAGCGCTTTATTATCACAAAAACCATTTTGTGACCCAATTTGTCTTGCATGTATATACTATCATAAATAATATAATAAAATTAAAGATTGATTTTTTATATCCAATTTTAATCAATTGAAATTGATCCCTCGTTACTGCCCATAAGTAATAGGTAGGGATGACAGGATTTGAACCCGTGACATTTTGTACCCAAAACAAACGCGCTACCAAGCTGCGCTACATCCCTTTCAATTGGCCTATAGTGTCATTGTAGAGAATCTCTGTCTTGTTTTCCACATCTTTATTTCTTCCATTAATATACACAAACTATCTTGTTATTTCTTCTTTTTGGTCTCATATATCATATAACATACTCATATATAATATAACATATAATGTTAAAAGACTTATATTATATACGTATTAAATTAAATAAAGATGAAACCCGCCATAAAGTAAAAAAAAAAAAATGACTATTTTTCGGGAATTCTCAGGTAGAAGTAAAAAGGGACTTATTTTTTTGTTTTAAGAAAAGGAATATCGACTATCTACTGTACTGAATCGTTGTACATTTTAAGTCAAGTTGTACATTTCAATTTGAATTAGGGATTCTGCGTACAAATACAAGCGGTCAATCGTTAACTACATATGCACATCGGATCATATATGTATTACCATTATGTATTACATTTTACAATAAAATTACAATAACGAATAAAGAAGGAGGATTTTCAATGCGAGATCTAAAAACATACCTCTCCGTGGCACCGGTAGTAAGTACTCTATGGTTCGGGGCTTTAGCGGGTTTATTGATCGAGATCAATCGTTTATTTCCGGACGCGTTGATATTTCCTTTTTTTTCATTCTAGTTAGTGAGATGGGGGGGAGTGAAGAAGATTAGAGATACAATAAAATATCTGTGACTAATCCCTCTCCTTCTCTTCTTTTTTTTTTTTTATAAACGGAAATGTGATGGCTGTAGCAACAATATCATACAAGATACTTAAATGAAATACTGTACAGCGATTTGTATTTATAAAGTGTAAATTAAATATAGTTAGAAATCATAATATTTCTTATTATTACTATAGTGATTATTGATTGAAATTGAAACGAAATCTTTCATAATTTTATTTCGAGTTAGCAACTTCTATTTTTTTTTTTTTTCGTTCCTTTCTTCTTATTCCCTTCGGATTGGAAAATAGAAAAACGGAGTCAGTCAAAAACCCAAAGGAGGTTCATGGCCAAGGGTAAAGATGTCCGAGTAACGGTTTTTTTGGAATGTACCACTTGTGTTCGAAACCGTGTTAATAAAAAATCAATGGGCATTTCTAGATATATTACTCAAAAGAATCGGCATAATACGCCTGGTCGATTGGAATTGAGAAAATTCTGTCCCTTTTGTTACAAACATACGATTCACAGTGAAATAAAGAAATAGATCGAACCTATCGCCTCCGTGCCCGCCTTCCAACCCAAGGAAGATGAAAAACGACATATTATATATTATATATATAACATAACAATTTCTATAACATATATTAAATATAAACAAATCCTATTGAAGCAAATCCTATTTATTAATTCTAAATCATTTTTGATCGTTTTTGTTTTGATCCGATCGAAATAGGAGTAGGATTCTCGGGATAAGGAATAAACAAACCATGGATAAATCCAAGCGATTCTTTCTTAAATCCAAGCGATCTTTTCGTAGGCGTTTGCCCCCGATCCAATCGGGGGATCGAATTGATTATCGAAACATGAGTTTAATTAGTCGATTTATTAGTGAACAAGGAAAAATATTATCTAGACGGGTGAATAAATTGACTTTAAAACAACAACGATTAATTACCGTCGCTATAAAACAAGCTCGTATTTTATCTTCGTTACCTTTTCTTAATAATGAGAAACAATTTGAAAGAAGCGAGTCGACCACTAGAACTGCTGGTCTGAGAACTAAAAATAAATAACTCTTCAATTGAATCAAAATAAAATTCCAATCCGAACTCAAACGCGAATTTACGTTTTGTTCGAAAAATCTGAGAATCCAGATTTGATTATCGTGTCGTAAGAAAAAAAGAATTGGGAAAGAAGAATAAATCTTGTTTTATTGAACGTGTTTGTTCATTTTGACAACTTTCTCATATGATGATATTTTATCATACTAATTTCTACTCTACCTTCCCGGAGTTCATTCTCCAGGGAACTCCATTTAAAACATTCCAACGGATTCCTTCCAATCTCCTTATTTTATGATCTCATTAGAAATCATATAAAAACAATTCCTATTTAATATAGCTATTTGTGCCAGTATTTTACGATTAAGAAGCAGCTGCCCCTTGTACAGATTGTGTATTAGTCTACCATAACTATAGTATACATTATTTTCTCGACTTACTGCATTTATCCGAGCGATCCACAAACGCCGAAAATCTCTCTTTTGCCTATCTCTATCCCGATGAGCTGAAACCAAAGCTCTTATTTTCTGTTGAGTAATAGTCCGAGTAAGTCTTGAATGAGCCCCCCGAAAGCTTGAGGCAAATAAACGAATTTTTGTTCTACGTCTTCGAGCTATATATCCGCGTTTAATTCTGGTCATTGAATAAATGAAACTTTGATGAATAACTAATTGATTTCTTTTCTTTCAGTTATTTCCTTACCCTTTCCTAGTCTATTAATAACAAAACGGATTCTTCCAATGTATAAAACAAAATTCCAATGGCTTTTGCTACTATAACCTTCCCGACCACGATTTTTTTTATAGGCTTTCGCCTCGAAATAAGAAATTTTTTTGATACTAGGTATCAAAAAAAACATAGTAAATCAAAAAGTAGTAACTTAAATATAGTAAATATAAACGGGTATAGTGGGTTCCATCGTTTCTATGGTTTCTTCTTAAACGGTGAGGTCCTCTCTATACACCGGAGCCCCTTCTTTCATTTAATGAATGTTATTGTTAACTTGTACAGTTCACACTCTTTGGCTCTACCCATAATTATCTAGTAATAGGTCTTTCACAACGAAACCCACCGATACAGTAACGGTATTTAATTATGAAGATTAGCTGAGTAGCTGACCCTGTTAGTCCGTTCTTGCAAGAGTCAAGAATAAGGGCATAACCTTTCCGCTTTTTAAATCGGATTTCCCTGCTTAATGGATACCATTTTCTACCAATGGGGAATTCTTTCTCGTCGTAAATTAAAAATGGAAATGATTGGGTTTGGCACCAATGAAAACCATAAATTTGATAACACAATAGAAAGATATGATAGATCTTTTTTTTTTTTTTTATTTACCTTTTTTAGTTTTAGATAGTAAATGGGCTTCTTTCATTCTATCCTATTCATTGGTACTGATCGCCAATACTGGATCAATTGTTTTCTTTCTTTTGGCCTAGCACATTATCTGAACGAGTCGCACATACACCCTAGTACATGTTCCTCGTCGCTGAGGACATCCCCGAAGAGCAGGAGATTTCGTGACTTTTTTGATTGACTGTCTTGTGTTTCTAATAAGTTGTTTAATAGTTGGCATGTTGAATCATATACATAATGAGCTGGTTTAGATCGATCCTAACCGGATGATTATGAATCATTTATATATTATATATTAATAGATTAATTATTAATTAATAGAATATTAAACCCGGTAAGACGATAAAATCTCAAATCGCGGATTTGCGTGAAATCCCTGTTCTTTTAGTTTTTGTTATTTTTTAACCGCTACACGATCAACAATTCCATGGGCTTGGGCTTCTGTTGCTGACATAAAAATATCTCTTTCCATGTCTTCGGAAACAACCCATAAAGGTTTTCCGGTTCTTTGTACATAAACCCTTGTGATGGTTTCGCGCAGCTTCAGTAGTTCTTCCGCTTCCAGGACAAATTCTCCCGTCTGTGCCTCATAAAAAGCACTAGCAGGTTGATGCATCATTACCCTGATAATATAACATAAACATAATAGAAAGTTCCTCTATCTTGCATGATGAAAGTCGAAGAGATAAAGAATAATAAAATAATATAGTACGAAAAAAAAGATAGAATTGAACAACCGTACAGGCATCTTTTGTGCATTGCATACGGCTCTACAATGGAATTCACTTTTACCTTTTTTTACCTTACATCGAAGAAATAGAAAAAAAATAGACTATATACCACTATATACTATATATATATATATAGAGTCTATCAGATTCACATAGGTAAATGATCCACTAACCACCCTTCCTTTTGGAGTAGTTAAAAAATACTATGATGGCTCCGTTGCTTTATTATTTCGTCTGTTATTTAGCAATCCCAAAGTTTCTTTTTTTTTTTTCAATACAAATAAATAAGATTTTTTTACTTATGTTTTTTTTTTTTTTTATTTTCGTATTCTTTCATAACGTAAATATTGTTATCTTCGGTGTGAAAACAAAAAAGTTTGTGACGCTGAAATAGGTCTCCCGATAGATCAGATAAAATTGGAAATACCCTTTATCTCATACTACTCTTTCGATACATAATGTAAGTATTTTGAAAACTTTTTTCTTTTTATATCGAATTCGAAGTGCCATGCTATTATTACTTAATATTCATATTTCATATAATATTCATATTTTATATAGCGCGAAGGCATAGTCTTCTTTTTTTCTCTCAAATCAAATAAAAAACTCATTGGCGCCAAGCGTGAGGGAATGCTAGACGTTTGGTAATTTCTCCTCCGACCAGAATAAAAGATCCCATTGAAGCGGCTAATCCCATGCATACTGTCTGTATATCTGGTCGCACAAATTGCATAGTATCATAAATAGCGACTCCGGGTATTAGCCACCCGCCAGGAGAGTTTATAAACAAATACAGATCTTTGGTATCGTCCTCTATACTGAGATATACCATAAGACCAATAAGTTGATTCGAGATTTCGTTATCAACCGGTTGGCCTAAAAAAAGTAATCTTTCTCGATAAAGTCGGTTGATTGGGATAAAATTGTATCCCTTAGGAACCGTACATGCGCCTTTTGATGCATACGGTTCAACACAAATTTCGAAAAAAAAAAAAAGAATCAATGTGTAGATTCTAGCTTTCTTTCTTTTTTCATATTCATAGCAGGCTCTTTTTAACTTGTAACATTTTTAACTTGTAACAAAGGGGAGCTTTTTCTTTCATGTTTCAAGAAAGATGAGTTTTGGACTGTTTTAATTTATATATAAATTTATATAAATTAAAAACCTATAAATAAAAAAAAATTCACTAAACTTATCGGACTAACTTCTCATTGATGTATTGTTTCATCGGGATCCAATCCAAATCGCGATGTAATTTTCTTGTTCCTGAACGGTCTTCTTCAACTTTTTTTAGGTTTAGGCTCTACTCCGAGTAAAGATATGCCCGATTTGGATTTGCACATATAGGACAAATGCCCCAATACCACGTTTTTTTGCTACGACTTCCTTTTTTTATTCCATGTCTCCCGCTAAATAGTAAATATTCAATGCATTCATCACATTACTCGATTGATTAACAGTTTGAGATCATTATTATATATCATTATTATTAATTATTATTATATATTATAAATGGATATATTATAAATGGAAAATCTTTATAAATAGAATATGATATAAGTGGTAATCATAGATATATTACCAATTGGTTTTTTTTTCTAAACGGAGCCTGTATATTACATTTCATTTTTTGGTCTAACCAAGCCAACCATAAATTATAAATTATTATAATTGAGAATATTAATCTGTATACCCCCCTAAAAAATAGATTGAATTGCACTTCATTGCATTTCACGCTCCAAATTTTTGATGATTTAATCAACCTTTCTTGGGCGAAAGAGAGGATATCTCGATCGGGTAAGAGAACGGGGAAATACCATATGACCAAATATATCTGACAAGTCGCACTATACGTCAATCCACGATGCATCTTCCTCTCCAGGGCTTCGAAAAGGAACTTTTGGAACACCAATAGGCATTAAATGAAATAAAAATGAATTACTATAGCTCACTTTGATGTGAAAGCGTAATAATGTATTTCTTGTCTTAATAATATTGTATTGTTCTTTATCATATTTTATCCATAGATTGAATAAGTTTATAAAAAAGGAAGACAGAAATACTAAAGGAAAATTCTTTCAAATAGGTCCTTTGAATGATGAACAAAAAAAATATAAATGCAGTCACTCATCTAAAAGGTAGCAACCTCTTACCATTGCGTATTGGTACTTATCGGGTATAGAATAGATCTGCTTCTTTTTGTTCCTACAAACAAAATTGTTCCATTATTACTAAAATAATAGAACAAATATTAATCCTTTCCCCGAGATAATCCACTCAAAAGGGAAGGTCCATAGTATAGTTTTTTTCCAGTGCAATAAAGTTACATAGTGTCTATTTTTCGTTGATAGAGGGGTATTTCCATGGGTTTGCCTTGGTATCGTGTTCATACCGTCGTATTGAATGATCCCGGTCGTTTGCTTGCTGTCCATATAATGCATACAGCTCTGGTTGCTGGTTGGGCCGGTTCGATGGCTCTATACGAATTAGCGGTTTTTGATCCCTCTGACCCTGTTCTTGATCCAATGTGGAGACAGGGTATGTTCGTTATACCCTTCATGACTCGTTTAGGAATAACCAATTCATGGGGCGGTTGGAGTATCACAGGAGGGAATATAACGAATCCGGGTATTTGGAGTTACGAAGGCGTGGCCGGTGCACATATTGTGTTTTCTGGCTTATGCTTTTTGGCAGCTATCTGGCACTGGGTGTATTGGGATCTAGAAATATTTTGTGATGAACGTACAGGAAAACCCTCTTTGGATTTGCCCAAAATCTTTGGAATTCATTTATTTCTTTCAGGGTTGGCTTGCTTTGGTTTTGGGGCATTTCATGTAACAGGATTGTATGGTCCGGGAATATGGGTATCCGATCCTTATGGACTAACCGGAAGGGTACAATCTGTAAATCCGGCGTGGGGTGTGGAAGGTTTTGATCCTTTTGTTCCGGGAGGAATAGCCTCCCATCATATTGCAGCAGGGACCTTGGGCATATTGGCGGGTCTATTCCATCTTAGTGTCCGTCCGCCCCAACGTCTATACAAAGGATTACGTATGGGAAATATTGAAACCGTCCTTTCCAGTAGTATCGCTGCTGTCTTTTTTGCAGCTTTTGTGGTTGCTGGAACTATGTGGTATGGTTCGGCAACTACCCCGATTGAATTATTTGGTCCCACTCGTTATCAATGGGATCAAGGATACTTCCAACAAGAAATATATCGACGAGTTGGTGCTGGGCTAGCCGAAAATCAAAGTTTATCCGAAGCTTGGTCTAAAATTCCTGAAAAATTAGCTTTTTATGATTACATCGGCAATAATCCAGCAAAGGGGGGATTATTCAGAGCGGGCTCAATGGACAATGGGGATGGAATTGCTGTTGGGTGGTTAGGACACCCTGTTTTTAGAGATAAAGAGGGTCGTGAACTTTTTGTACGTCGTATGCCTACTTTTTTTGAAACATTTCCGGTTGTTTTGGTAGACGGAGACGGAATTGTTAGAGCGGATGTTCCTTTTAGAAGGGCAGAATCGAAATACAGTGTCGAACAAGTAGGTGTAACTGTTGAGTTCTATGGCGGCGAACTCAATGGAGTCAGTTATAGTGATCCAGCTACTGTGAAAAAATATGCTAGACGCGCTCAATTGGGTGAAATTTTTGAATTAGATCGTGCTACTTTGAAATCCGACGGTGTTTTTCGTAGCAGTCCGAGGGGTTGGTTTACTTTTGGACATGCTTCGTTTGCTCTGCTCTTTTTCTTCGGACACATTTGGCATGGTGCTAGAACCTTGTTCAGAGATGTTTTTGCTGGTATTGACCCCGATTTGGATGCTCAAGTAGAATTTGGAACATTCCAAAAACTTGGAGATCCAACTACAAGAAGACAAGTAATCTGATACAATATTGTTTTGTTATTTTTCGTCTTTAGTTTTGTGAGTAGGGTACCAGATAAATCTTGATTTGAATCGCTATCTTTTCTTTGACTCTTGCTCTTTCTTTATCCGGGAGACGCTCCCAAATAAACAGGTATGGAAGCTATAATTGTAAACCACGATCGAATCTATGGAAGCATTGGTTTATACATTCCTTTTAGTCTCAACTTTAGGAATAATTTTTTTCGCTATCTTTTTTCGAGAACCACCTAAAGTTCCAACTAATCCAACTAAAAAGGTGAAATGATTTTTCATTATCTCAATTGAAAGTAATGAGCCTCCCAATATTGAGAGGCTTATTACTTCAACTAGTCTCCGTGTTCCTCGAATGGATCTCTTAGTTGTTGAGAGGGTTGCCCAAAAGCAGTATATAAGGCGTACCCAGTAAAACTTACAAGTAAACCCGATATAAAGATGGCAACTAGGGTTGCTGTTTCCATTATTATATAGTTTCAAGACCACAATGGATCTATGATAAGATCATTTATTTACAACGGAATGGTATACAAAGTCAACAGATCTCAATGAATATAAAATACGATTTATGGCTACACAAACCGTTGAGAGTAGTTCTAGATCTGGTCCAAGACGAACTACTGTAGGGAGTTTATTGAAACCATTGAATTCAGAATACGGTAAAGTAGCTCCTGGGTGGGGAACTACTCCTTTGATGGGTATCGCAATGGCCCTTTTTGCGGTATTCCTATCTATTATTTTGGAGATTTATAATTCTTCCATTTTACTGGACGGAATTGGAATGAATTAGATTCACAAGAACTAGTAACTAGCTTTTCAATACAAAGCGAAGCATTTAGGTCTCTGATTTTTATCCCATTCTATTTTGGTAGTTCGATCGTGGAATTTCTTTGTTTCTGTAGTTCCGGAATATGAGTGTGTGACTTGTTATAATGGATCCTATGGATAGTACAGAGAATGCGTCTGTCATCTTGATAGAGATGGTTTTACTTCGTCGGATATTCATTCTAGTATCTGAAGCACGGAATATAGGAAATAGATTACTAAAGTATTATTAGCACTATGATTCATACTTAATATTCAGACCACGTGTCCGGACTTCTTTTTTTTTTTTCAAAAGAGTTAGATTTAGAAGTTATAAATCGAAAGATTTTTATTCTTTCAAATTCCTATTTATGCTTATTTTGATCAAAGGACAAGGGTGTCTTTGGATTTTTATTCATTCTAGTTATTCATTGAATAAGTGATAATCCAACAATTCTTACTCAAGGAATTTTTGGAATTAGTTTATAAAGAAAGGGTTTTATTGAATCATCGTGGTTCTAGTATGAATCTGGGGTTTTAACCGATTCATAGGATCTTAACAAGAGAATTCCTATCTATAATAAAGAAAACAGTAGTTAAAGGCGCATTACACATACACACAATAAAAAAAAATAGGTAAATAGAAGATTCAAGAGGCCTATAATCATCATCATAGAGACAAATGAGCCGACTTGATATTTTGGCATTATAACCACAAGAAAGAACTTTCGGATTTTTATTCTTTTGTATCTTCAGAAACGATTGAATCGTAGAATTAAGAAGTTTCGAACTTAACTTTCTATTACACATATCCGGTAGAACTAGTATTTTGGTGTTTCTGTTTGAGCCGTACGAGATGAAATTCTCATATACGGTTCTCGGGGGGGGTCCACTCAGTTTATCTATCCCAATAAAATCTATGATTGGTTCGAAGAACGTCTTGAGATTCAGGCAATTGCAGATGATATAACTAGTAAATATGTTCCTCCTCATGTCAACATTTTTTATTGTCTAGGCGGAATTACACTTACTTGTTTTTTAGTACAAGTAGCTACAGGGTTTGCTATGACTTTTTATTACCGTCCGACCGTTACGGAGGCTTTTGCTTCTGTTCAATATATAATGACTG